ATTTTGCTTACTATACCCGCTGTTGTAGCATTATAAACATTATTGTTACTCTTGCTACCGTCGGGATAAATCTGACCCCTTCCCCTGTTCCCGCCTACATATATGGGATATTTTAAGAAGTGAACATCTTTCTTAGTAGCGGGGTCTGGAGAAAGAATAGGAAAGGTTACTTCGCTATATTTCTGACCAGGAACAGGACCTATCACAAGAATATTTTTTTTAGTAGGGCGATAGTTCTGAAAAGACAGATTGCCTATCTTTTCTTTAATCTCGGGCGAAATACGATCGGGAGGGGCTAATTCAAACCCCTCAGGTAAAATAAGAACAGCCCCTACATTCAAAGCTCCCTTTTTACCATTAGCAAGAACTTGTTTCAGTTGCATATCATAAGGAATTCGAACAACTGCTTCAAATACAGTATCAGGAAGTACCGCTTGTGGAACCTCGATATCTACGGGTTTATTAGCTAAATGGCAATTGGCACATACAATACGGCCAGTCGCTTCTCGTGGATTTTCATAACCCTGCTGTGCAAAAATGGGATATGCGTTTGAACTGGGTGTCCTAGTGATTATATATATCATGAGCGATATGGAAATGGATCGAGTAATCTCTTCCTTTATCCAAGAAAAAAGAGTATTTATAGTTTGCATGGTCCAATCATTGGTATCGAAAATTTATACAATAAAATTAGGTAGGTCCCTAGTCTAGTATAGTTCCCTATCTATGATTCTGCTATTTACTAAAAAAATATTAATGGAATATAGGAAGAATTCCTTGTAGGAGTAGAAAGAATAAGTACAATTTTGAATGTTTTGCTTATGTACAAAGTAACAACCATTATAATCAGTGAATCATTTTTCAGTCATTCATTGAATGATAAATCACTACAAGTGAGGGAGATACACGATTTAAATAACGGAAGATCAAATATTTTAAAATTGTATCTAGAATGACCGGAAAAGTGGAAACAAGACCGGATATAATTTGATCGTTATGAGCAAATCCAAAATCTTTGTATAAAGAGCCAATCATTAGTTCCCAACCGTGGGGCGAATGGAATCCTATACATAAATCAGTTAATAAAAGAATTGAAAAAGCTTTTATTGTGTCGCTTAAGTTATATAGGAATTCTTGAACCCAAGAGTTAAGAATAACAAGTTTTTCATTACCTAAAATAGAATAACCACTTAGAATAACGAAACAGATTATATTTGTCGAGAAATTCAAAATCGTATGGATACAATCCCCATTGTGTATCTTGATCAATTGGATCGTTTCTTTGTCGATTCCGATACGAAGCTTTTCTAGATGTGTTTCCGGGTATTCCTTTATCATTTCGTCCAAGAGGAAGAGTTCCTCTAATTCTATGAATTTTTTTAGAATACTCTTTTCTTGAATGATATTCAAGAAAATTTCGGATTCCATAGTATCCCACCAATTAGTAACCCAAGATTCCAAACTTTTAGTAAATGAGAGAGAGATCCACCAGGGCAAAAATACTATAGATGCAAGATATAGAAGGGGAATGAATGCTTTCTTTTTTGCCATTTTTCCGTCTTTGAATTTTTAATGAACTCACCTCATTCGTCGACTCCATACGATACTAACTAATATTCATATCAAGGATAAGTTCTATTACAAGTCATCGAGCCCATGAATCTATTCCCTGTTTTTTTCTGTATGATTCAGTGGTTATTACTTTAATTTAGAAATAATACAGAAATGGAATAAGAAAGAGTCCGCTCCAAATTCGCACTTCAAATGCGAATAAAGATATTGTTTACAAATATATCATTTGCTCAAATTCGAAAAAAGTGCCTCCTTTCGATAAATAAATGCACAAAGGCGCCCATGAATATTATTCGGATTTTGAAAGAAAAGAATTCTCTTTCTATCAGAATATCAAATCTTTTGAAAAAAAAAAGCATTCACTCTTTTCAGTTCATTTTTCAAAATACTTCAATTGGTACACGCAAGAAATAAGCCAATTCAGCAGCTTTTTTCTCAATTTCTCGTGGAGTCAAATTCTCATCAGTACGAGTCAGGGGAATAGCCCCATGGCCTCTGATTTCCATATAAAGGACACGACGAGCATAAATACCCTCTTTAACTTCTATTCTGATGGACTGGATGTCTTTCATAAGGAATTGGAGTAAGATGCGACGATTTTTTCCAGGAAATCCCCAACGAAAAATACACACTATTCCTTCTTTTCTATCGAATCGATCATAACCACTACCTACATTCCATGAGATTGTGCACCACAAATAGGAGCTAATAAAGAGACCCGCAATCCCGTAGAAAGACATCACGATCCCCTGTGGAAAAAAAATGATTTGTGGAGACGGAAATAAAGATATAAAATTCCTACCAAGATAACTGGAAATTCCAACTAATAAAAACCCTAATGAACCTAAAAAAAGGATAAAGGCCCAGCAGAAATTACTTGTTTTTCGAGACCCCGCTATAAGTTCTATCCATATATGTTCTGATCGCCAATTCATACTAGATCTAGTTGCATTTTATTGAAATTGAGAGAATAACCCAAATGAATTTTACTTTTTTTGTGTGTTTCCGAAGTAACTCTCATCAACTAGCACTATTCCGATGTGAACTTTTAGGAGTAATTCATCGAATTGCTTAGATCTAAAATAATAAGATCCACTTCGTATGATTCCCTATATACATATGGATACATTTACTTTACATTTCAGACATTCGCCCCAATCCCGATTTTTTTTTCAAATAGCTATAATTCATTTATGTATATATCATGTTTACGCATGCATAATAGCTTATGCTCAGGGGAAACTGCATCACATATTTTATTCTAAGAAATCAATATCTGTATTATGGTCTAAGTCTTGAAAAAAAAAAAAAATAGATAAGATTTGGCCCTATCATATCTATATCTAAAAAATCTTGTTTTTTTGAACATGAAGAAATAAAGAAGCCATCGCAATTGCCGGAAATACTAGGCCCACTAAAGGCACCAAAATAGAGGGTAAGTTATTGAAAGTTGTCATAAAATAGATACCTGGATTTAATATTTGTACCTGTTATTGTTATATTGTTATTTATATTGTTATAAAGGTATCGTATAATCATTATAATTCATATATAATTATACTAAGTATAGCTAAGTGAGTACATAATTGAGTATATGTAAGTACATAATATTAATATATAAATAAAATAATAAATATAACAATTTCTAAAATTTATAAATAGAATAAGATAAGAAAATAAGTGCAAGGAATGTAGAACTAACGAAATAGAATTTTTCATCTTTCTACATGAAATATATAGATATGTATGTGTATGATAATCTCCTTTTTTTATTATTTTTTATTATCTTGTTTTTGTCTAATAATTTGAATTTAATAAACGTGAATAAAATAAAGAAAGAGTTTCTTACAAATTCCCGAAAAATTTGTTAGAATCCGATCCGGGACTAGGGATTCTTAGTAAAACTGAACATTCTCAAAAAATATAGAATCTTGCATCTTTCTATACTTTTATATTTTCTATATGTGAATTATATACACATAAGAAGGGAACGTGAAATTCTCGTTTTATTCCCCTTGCCTAATTTGAATTTCGCGGAAGAAAGAATTCACTCTTTTTTTTTTTACAATTAAATCTTATGTTACCAAATGTTATCAAAGTAAAAATCAAATCCGAAGAATGGATTTTTACTTTGATTTCTATAAACTAAATAACTACTTGTTCTACACACAAAAAAAAAGAGAAATGATTTTTTTTTATTATATATATATATATAATATATTTTTATTTTTATATTTTTATTAAGGCTCTACTTGATTGAATTTTGATTCAGAGGAAAGAATGCATGAAGCTGAAATAACTCACTCAGAACGCCTTTTAAAAGATTACGCGGTACGATTGGATCGAATAGGCCCTTATGGAATAAATATTCAGCCGCTTGTGAGCCCTCAGGTACTGTTTTATTCAATGTTTGTTCAATTACTCTTTTACCCGCAAAGGCAATGTAGGCATTGGGTTCAGCAATAATGATATCCCCCAACATACCAAAACTAGCTGTCACCCCACCAGTAGTAGGAGATGTAAGGATTGATACATAGAATAACTTTTTATTTGATTGATAATCATATAAAGCGGAAGATATTTTAGCCATTTGCATCAAGCTCAAACTTCCTTCTTGCATGCGTGCTCCTCCAGAAGCACATACTAAAATAAGAGGTAAAAATTGATTGGTAGCATATTCGATCAAACGGGTGATTTTCTCGCCAACTACCGATCCCATACTACCACCCATAAACTGAAAATCCATAATCCCAATTGCTACGGGAATACCGTTTAGTTGACCTGTGCCCGTTTGAACAGCCTCAGTTAATCCTGTCTTTCTTTGATAAGAATCAATACGATCTTTGTAGGGTTCCTCGTCTAAATTAAATTCAATGGGATCCAGAGAGACCATGTCTTCATCCATCGGAGCCCAAGTACCTGGATCAATCGAAAGTTCGATTCTATCTGAACTATTCATTTTCAAATGATGTCCACAGTGTTCGCAAATATTCATTTTTGATTTAAAAAATTTCTTATAATTTAATCCATAACAATTTTCGCATTGAACCCACAAATGCTTGTATTTTGGAGTCACATCTAGATCATTAGAACTTTCTGTTTCTGTTATAGTTAAATCATTATCATCCAGGCTCGGTTTTATACTTGAACTCTGGTTTTCACTACTAGTTCTGCTTTCATCAAAAATGTAACTATAAATGTAACTGTCACTATAATTGACAATACCACTTAAAATGTAACTATCAATACAAATTTGAGAACGAAAATAACTGTCAATACAACTATTAATGTGGTTATTCCAACTATATTTAGTATCATATATGTAAGGATCATCGTGAGGATCGTCACTATTAGATACATTATTCAGATAACTAAAATTTTTATAATTAGAAAAAGAACTTTCTAGTTCACTTAGAAAAGAATGATCA